GAGAACTTGTTTCAGGGTTGCCCCGTGGGAGAACTTTCATAATCTCTTTCGCTCTCGGATCTAATTCTCTGCTTAGTGACTCGATCTCTCTTTCTTTTGAAGCTCGTGCAAAGCGGTAACTATCTGAAGGCCTCGCACCGGCGCTAGTTGAACCTTCTTCGGTCTCTTTCAGCGGCGGGCTTACCTTTTTTATTAGTATTGAATTCATGTCATTGTCGCTCATCATCCTTGTTAGAAAAGGAACAAGAAACTCTCTTTATGGGAGGGGAAGGTCATATTTAGGAAAAATTGACCAGAATTCCTCCACTACGGATGGACTGATCTGAAGAGCGGAGACTTGATTCGATATTTACAGTTGCTATAGGTTAGGGCTTCTATCGTGCTATTCTATTTCTATAGAGAGGTAGGCGACAAAGACAAGGGATCTCTCTCGCTATGGATAGTTGCTGTTTGCGAGAAGCGTCTGTTCCGCTTTATCCTTTCAATAATTATATTGAATAAAGACAAATTGATCCACTGGTATTTCGACGCTCGATCTCTACTCCTCGAAAGCTCACTCACAATCTATGGCTCACTTAGGGCTAGAAAGATAGGATTCTTCATACAAAGCCAACCGGGAACCTTCTTTCCAAACTCGCTCGACACACAAAAGAAAAGACGAAAGACGAGAATCGGCGCAAGGATCAAAACACTTAATAGACATAGAAGAGTAAAAGAAATGCTTCCTAGCCTACCGAAAACTCGGTTGAAGCTAGTTAGGTCCTCCGGTCAGTCAAGTGTTGACACCGGATTAGGTTTGACCTTCCTTCTCAATGTCCGGATGAACATGCATTCTTTTCTCTACAGTATGGTAGAGTATGGTAGACTTATAACCAATCCAATCGGAAACCTTAATTCGAGAGATCAAACTAGCAAGGATAATATCGTAAAGTCGGAGAGGAAGAAGAATGCCATCATAGAGGGATCAGCGTGTAAACTTGAAGGGCTAGGGAACTCCTTTAGCTCAATAATGAAAGTTAGGGTCGATCGGAGGAGGCCTTACCTCTTAGATGACCCAAGCAAGTCATTAAGCTATTGGATGGATCCTCCTAACTGTAGTTACTTAAGGTCGAGTAGTAGACGGGTGAGGCCCACAGTTCTAATAGGTTTTCACTTGAGCTTTCCGCAGCAAAGCAAGTCTACAAGCCACTGCAGTGAGGTTATAGGTCTGATTTCTTTCTCGTATTGAGATCTTAGAATGCTATACGCAGCCCCCCTGCAAGGTTACTTTAGATAGCGGTATTTTCTGTATAAGATTGGCATCCCCATTCGTTGGTTACTTAGTACTTAGGTCGTGAGTTCCGATCTTAGTAGCCTTTATTCCCATCCCGCGTAAGAACATAGGTTTTTTTCCCTCAGTTTCTGCTCTCCTTGCTTTAACTAAAGAACTACCTTTAACTTTAAGTAGGACTCTAAGAGCTCTACCTTAGAATGAGTTAGATTTCCTGCAAGAAGGAATGGCGGGACGCTAAAGAGATGGCTATGAGACTAGTGCAATCAGGTAATCGACCAAGTAATCCACATACATGATAAAAGAGCATTCCAGCCCTAGTGTACTTATCCACTGGCATTGAAGGAGAAGAATGACAAGGTCTGCTTCCACAGTAAGGATTGCCGCTTAGTCCAATCCAAGAGCAAACAAGGGACGCCTCATTAAGCAAGAACCCGAGCTAAGAGCGGGGCAGTTCAATTAAGGTATAGAGAAAGCTCCAAGCAGCTACCATTGATCAACCTTATTCAGGCACATCAATCAAAGATCTTGCTTACCGGATAACTTTCCTGGTGAAGGAGAGAAAGTTTGACAAGCTAAGAAAGTCTCGTTGAAAGCAGGAACTCAGACTGTGACGACTATTTTCACTAGTTTCAAAGGCTTGATTGACCCTTGGGATTGAATCTGGCTAGGGGGTGCCCTCGTAAAGACTAAAACCTCGTTACGCCGAAAATAGTAGAGGTGCGACAGCGCTTTGGTAGTGAGTGGAAACTTACTTTCTGTCTGGTTAGTAGGAATTTCTTGCCTGCTAAGGGATTAGTCCAAGTTAGACCGAGAAGTAAGAGTTTGTAATTGAAGTCGGGGGGGCTGAATAGAGAAATTCTCTTCCCACGTAGCGCTAAGAAGCAAGTTCCGACAGCCTATGATGAAATAGCACAAAACAAAAAAGGGCTACGCGAATAATAGTGTTAGTAGTTCGTGAGGCTAATTTTGAGCTAGATAGTGGATTGATGTTCACTGTAGCACTATCTGACCTTGAAGGTTAAGTTAGTGTACCATGAACTCCATCCCACATATTTTGGATGCTGTGGCATCAGTTATCTAGCTACATTCTATTACCGGTTGACACCATTTTGGAAAACTTTGATTCCGGTTACTGCTTGTTAAATTCCGTTAGGTTCTTTGTCAAATACTAACTGATTTGAATCCATATTCTTTGGGGGTCTAACTTTGGTTGTTCTTTCCTTCGAGCTAAGATAGACCCTATCAAAAACTAGTTCCAGAAGCATCTTCCATTCATCTCGACCTAGACTGATCTTTGTTCTGATGATGATAAACCATCATCAATTTGTATAGTATATATACCCCCCGAGCCCTCTTTTTGTACCATTTTATTCTTTCTAAAAGAGGGCCTGGAACTGGGCTCTCTTCACAGCCCCTAAAGGCGTTAGGAAGAGATTTAATCAGCCAGCGTAATAACTTCAATCGATAGAAAAATCTATCAAGACCAAAAACAAAGAATACCATCTCCCAGGGAGTCTTTTTATTTTGCATATCTTGACTTGAGAATTCTCCTCACGCTTTTCCATCACGATTTTCTCTTCGAGAACACTCGCCTCGTCGATTCTTCCCCTCGTTCCTTTTATCTTGGACATTGAGATGTTCATGCAAAGCATTCTTTTCTACCCTATGTAGGCGACACAAGCTACGGAGCTGTAGACTTAAGACCTAAGGATATTTCTTTGACGGGTGATCGGGTCTTAGAATCCTCAGGAAAGTGTAAGCACCTGTATACAATTTCGATTTTGCTTTCTATATATAGATATGGCTTTCTCTTGATGGAATATACCAAGCAAAATCTTCTTTTTAGAACCACAACTCAGTGAAGTAGGCGACAACTGCTATTAGGGTCTGTCTTAAGGCATTGGCTCTCTAAAAAAAGGATTTCCTATCGTTGCATGGGTTCCTTTTTGTATAAAACATATTGACTACAAATTGAACTAAAGAAAGAATGTTGACTGTTCGACAACGTGAAGACCGCAATCTCGACTTAGAATAATCAAACGCCCATCACGAGTCACATGGGCACCCCCACCAGGTAGAATAGTTGTGATATCCCCATCAAGATCTAACTCTAAGAGGATACTATTCATTTCTTCTTCACACTGCTGCTCGCTTTGGAGACTAAACAATGGAAATAATACGTAACAGTAAGCCAAGTAACGATAATAAGAAAGACTAGGGTATAGCTGTTTAAATCCCCGGTCGAAATCATCCAACATCAAATTGTATAAGACCTTAGTGATTAACCCAGCGTGTGGGATCCCAACTTCCGTAATAGAACAATTAATTCCATTTTGGTCATTGGTATCTTTAAAAAGGATGAAACTAAGGATATTACGTAGCTATCACGCACCAAGGGTGCCAGCTTTCGTAAAATTCTTTTATGAGGAATAGTACCTTGTGAGGGTGCTAGATTCAAGATGAAAATAGTTAGTTTCTTCCCCACTCCACCTAATTTGGCAAAGAACTCACGGCGATCTCTGGGAAAACCACACGACTGCTCCTGAAAGATAGATGAACGCATAAAACAACTATTCAACATATGCGCCAGAGCGATTAAAAGGAGAGCGTCCCTTTCACCGGGACAAACAACCCATTTATGATCAGGGTCCCCTGGCTGACATAAAGTTTCAACATAAAAAGAAATCGCCTCGTCTTTGGGAATACTTAATAACTTAAGTGGGGACAATGCATACTTCTCTTCTGAGATAAGAATGATTATATCACATACGCTTAAAGGGGGCAACGAAAATAGATCACCAAGTTTAGCATAGACATATAATATTGACCGGGCAAGTTGCTGTGCGGAGCATGAATAAGGTGGATTTTTCCGTGGGTCCTCGCCATCTGAATCAATTCAGAACGAACAGTATCTCTATCTGGCTTTGTTATTATTACAGTGTTATCTGCACCCAGCCAATAAGTAGAGATATGGAGAGAGGGGACAGCTTTGTCGCGGACCTTTCTTTGCTTTCTTTTATGAACTCCACTGGTCGTCCATGGATTATAGGGGCTTTCCATTGTATATAAATACACTTTCGTATCCTACTCTGCAAATCCCATTTTCCTTAAGCATATAGAAACCTATGATTCCAATTTGCATATGCTGCTGCTTTGGTGAGTTTAGTGATCATGGCTGGCTCACCTGATCTATCAGCTGAGTAGTAAGCCTCCTTGGGATAATTATCAATATCTCTTCCTATCAAAATGAGATTAGGAGGGCGCCCTTTTTAAAGAGCCAGCCTGTCTTTCAATAGAAACTATTGGCAATTGCCTTAGTCATTCTCTTATATAGTGTAGTCCCCATAGCAATGGGCCTCGGTCTAGTGAGGTTTTGCTTTTTTGGGAATCATTGCTAGGAATAAGGATTGAATTGCACCTGGTTTGCTCCTGTTTGACTTCAATTACCATATGGAAATGGAGATCGTCCAACATTATGTTCCAGCACTGCCCCTGAATTAATCAACCAAGTAGAAGTTGAAGTTCAGTTGGAATCCATATAGTGACGTAGTTTTTTACTATGAAGAGCCCCCTATTGTTGATAGAGAGCTTACCGCCCCGCCCTTTATAGTCGCGACTGTTGTCATGGAAAAAGAGTTTGTTTTCTGTCAAAGAAGCATGCTTAACACAGCCTATAGCATAAAGGCATTCGAGCCGCGTCTAAACGAAATGTTGGGCAAGGGCCCGT